GTTAATGTAGCTTAAACAATTACAAAGCAAGACACTGAAAATGTCTAGATGGGTTCAACCAGCCCCATTGACACTAAAGGTTTGGTCCCAGCCTTTCTATTAGTTCTTAACAAACTTACACATGCAAGTATCCACATCCCGGTGAGAATGCCCTCTAAATCACAAGGATTAAAAGGAGCAGGTATCAAGCACGCTAGTACTAGCAGCTCACAACGCCTCGCTTAGCCACACCCCCACGGGATACAGCAGTGATAAAAATTAAGCTATGAACGAAAGTTTGACTAAGTTATGTTAATAAGGGTTGGTAAACTTCGTGCCAGCCACCGCGGTCATACGATTAACCCAAATTAATAGAAACACGGCGTAAAGAGTGTTAAGGACTTACACAAAATAAAGTCAAACCTTAATTAAGCTGTAAAAAGCCATAATTAAAACTAAGCCAAACTACGAAAGTGACTTTAATATGATCCAATCACACGACAGCTAAGATCCAAACTGGGATTAGATACCCCACTATGCTTAGTCGTAAACCCCAATAGTCACTAAAACAAGACTATTCGCCAGAGTACTACTAGCAACAGCCTAAAACTCAAAGGACTTGGCGGTGCTTCATACCCCTCTAGAGGAGCCTGTTCTGTAACCGATAAACCCCGATCAACCTCACCAACCCTTGCTACTTCAGTCTATATACCGCCATCTTCAGCAAACCCTAAAAAGGAACGAAAGTAAGCATAACCATCCTACATAAAAACGTTAGGTCAAGGTGTAACCTATGAGTTGGGAAGAAATGGGCTACATTTTCTAAACTAAGAACAACCCCTACACTCACACGAAAGTTTTTATGAAACTTAAAAACCAAAGGAGGATTTAGTAGTAAATCAAGAGCAGAGTGCTTGATTGAATAAGGCCATGAAGCACGCACACACCGCCCGTCACCCTCCTCAAGTACCCTAGCTAAAGCCCCAGTTCGTTAACTCAGGCCAAGTAATCTATACGAGAGGAGACAAGTCGTAACAAGGTAAGCATACCGGAAGGTGTGCTTGGACAAAACAAGATATAGCTTAAACAAAGCATCTAGTTTACACCTAGAAGATTCCACAGTCCGTGTATATCTTGAACTAACCCTAGCCCACACCCCCCCCCCCTACTATCACAAATTAATCAAATAAAACATTCACCATACATCTAAAGTATAGGAGATAGAAATTTAAATATCGGTGGCGCTATAGAAATAGTACCGTAAGGGAAAGATGAAAGAATAAACCTAAAAGTAATAAAAAGCAAAGCTTACCCCTTGTACCTTTTGCATAATGACTTAACTAGTAATAACTTAGCAAAGAGACCTTAAGTTAAATTACCCGAAACCAGACGAGCTACTTATGAGCAGTACTTAGGACGAACTCATCTATGTGGCAAAATAGTGAGAAGACTTATAAGTAGAGGTGAAAAGCCTAACGAGCCTGGTGATAGCTGGTTGTCCATGAAAAGAATCTCAGTTCAACGTTAAATAATACTAAAAGCCAATGCCAAGCCTTGACGTATATTTAACCGCTAATCTAAAAAGGTACAGCTTTTTAGAGATGGGTACAACCTTGACTAGAGAGTAAAATTAAACATACACCATAGTTGGCCTAAAAGCAGCCATCAATTAAGAAAGCGTTCAAGCTCGACAATAAAACAATGTTTTAATTTCAATATTAAATAAATCAACTCCTAGCCTGACTATTGGACTAATCTATACAAACATAGAAGCAATACTGTTAATATGAGTAACAAGAAATTTTTTCTCCTAGCACAAGCTTATATTAGTAACTGATAATATACTAATAATTAACAGCAAATAAATAAAACCCAACACTAAATTATTTATTAAAATACTGTTAACCCAACACAGGCGTGCATTAAGGAAAGATTAAAAAAAGTAAAAGGAACTCGGCAAACACAAACCCCGCCTGTTTACCAAAAACATCACCTCTAGCATAACCAGTATTAGAGGCACTGCCTGCCCGGTGACTAACCGTTAAACGGCCGCGGTATCCTGACCGTGCAAAGGTAGCATAATCACTTGTTCTCTAATTAGGGACTTGTATGAATGGCCACACGAGGGTTTTACTGTCTCTTACTTTTAATCAGTGAAATTGACCTCCCCGTGAAGAGGCGGGGATAACAAAATAAGACGAGAAGACCCTATGGAGCTTCAATTAATCAACCCAAAAAATCATAACCTTAAACCACCAAGGGATAACAAAATTTTATATGGGCTGACAATTTCGGTTGGGGTGACCTCGGAGCACAAAAAACCCTCCGAGTGATTAAAACTTAGGCTCACTAGCCAAAGTATAACATCACTTATTGATCCAATCTTTTGATCAACGGAACAAGTTACCCTAGGGATAACAGCGCAATCCTATTCTAGAGTCCATATCGACAATAGGGTTTACGACCTCGATGTTGGATCAGGACATCCTAATGGTGCAGCTGCTATTAAGGGTTCGTTTGTTCAACGATTAAAGTCCTACGTGATCTGAGTTCAGACCGGAGTAATCCAGGTCGGTTTCTATCTATTACGCATTTCTCCCAGTACGAAAGGACAAGAGAAATAAGGCCAACTTCAAACAAGCGCCTTCAAATAATTAATGACCTAGTCTCAATTTAATAATTAAGCGCAAACAAACATGCCCAAGACCAGGGCCCTGTTGAGGTGGCAGAGTTCGGTAATTGCATAAAACTTAAACTTTTACACCCAGAGGTTCAAATCCTCTCCCCAACAAAATGTTTATAATTAACATTCTAATACTTATTCTTCCTATCCTCTTAGCCGTAGCATTCCTAACACTAGTAGAACGCAAAATCCTAGGCTATATACAATTCCGAAAAGGACCAAACATCGTAGGCCCACATGGCCTACTCCAACCATTCGCCGATGCAATTAAATTATTCACTAAAGAACCCCTACGACCAGCCACATCCTCTACTACCATATTCATTATTGCACCAATACTAGCCCTAGCCCTCGCCCTCACTATATGAAGCCCCCTACCCATACCATACCCCCTCATCAACATAAACCTAGGAGTACTATTTATCCTAGCAATATCCAGCCTAGCCGTCTACTCCATCCTATGATCCGGCTGAGCCTCTAACTCAAAATATGCACTAATCGGAGCCCTACGAGCAGTAGCACAAACAATTTCATATGAAGTAACACTAGCTATTATCCTCCTATCAGTACTCCTAATAAATGGCTCCTACACCCTATCAACACTAGCCACTACACAAGAACAACTATGATTACTATTTCCATCTTGACCCTTAGCCATAATATGATTTATCTCCACTCTAGCAGAAACCAACCGAGCTCCTTTCGACCTAACAGAAGGAGAATCAGAACTTGTATCAGGCTTCAACGTAGAATACGCAGCAGGCCCCTTCGCCTTATTTTTCCTAGCAGAATATGCCAACATCATTATAATAAACATATTTACAGCTATTCTATTTCTAGGAGCATTCCACAACCCCCATAACCCAGAATTATACACAACAAATCTCATTATCAAAACACTACTACTCACAATATCTTTCCTATGAATCCGAGCATCCTATCCCCGATTCCGATACGACCAACTAATACACCTACTCTGAAAAAATTTCCTCCCCTTAACACTAGCCCTTTGCATATGACATATCTCACTACCAATTATAACTGCAAGCATTCCCCCTCAAACATAAGAAATATGTCTGACAAAAGAGTTACTTTGATAGAGTAAATAATAGAGGCCTATAATCCTCTTATTTCTAGAATAATAGGAATCGAACCTACCCTTAAGAATTCAAAATTCTTCGTGCTACCATGTTACACTACAATCTATAGTAAGGTCAGCTAAACAAGCTATCGGGCCCATACCCCGAAAATGTTGGTTTATATCCTTCCCATACTAATAAATCCATCCATCTTTATTATTCTTCTAACAACCCTCATCCTAGGCACAATACTAGTAATCACCAGCTCCCACTGACTACTAGCCTGAATTGGCTTCGAAATAAATATAATAGCCTTTATCCCTATCATAATAAAAACCCCTAGCCCCCGAGCCACAGAAGCCTCTACCAAATACCTCCTAACACAAGCTACCGCTTCCGCACTACTCATAATGGCAATTATTATTAACTTAATATATTCCGGCCAATGAACCATCACAAAGTTATTTAACCCAACAGCATCTACACTTATAACGGTAGCCCTAGCTATCAAATTAGGACTAGCCCCCTTCCACTTCTGAGTCCCAGAAGTAACACAAGGCATTCCTCTAACCACCGGCCTAATCCTACTAACATGACAAAAACTAGCACCCTTATCAATCCTATACCAAATCTCACCATCAATTAATCTATACCTAATATTAATCATATCCCTACTCTCCATCCTAATTGGAGGCTGAGGCGGACTAAACCAAACACAACTTCGAAAAATCATAGCCTACTCATCAATTGCCCACATAGGATGAATAACAACCATTCTACCATATAGCCCAACCCTAATATTACTAAACCTATTAATCTATATCACAATAACCTTCACCATATTCATACTATTTATTCAAAACTCAACTACCACTACACTATCATTAGCTCAAACCTGAAATAAAACACCCATCATCACAACCCTTACTATATTAACCCTACTCTCAATAGGAGGACTCCCACCACTATCAGGCTTCATACCCAAATGAATAATTATCCAAGAATTAACAAAAAATGACCTCCTTATTATACCAACATTCATAGCCATCACAGCACTACTCAACTTGTACTTCTACATACGCCTCACCTACTCCACAGCACTAACACTATTTCCCTCCACAAACAATATAAAAATAAAATGACAATTCTACCCCACAAAACGAGCCACTCTCCTACCAACAGCAATTGTAATTTCCACAATACTACTACCCCTCACACCAATACTCTCAATTCTATTATAGGAGTTTAGGTTAAACCCAGACCAAGAGCCTTCAAAGCCCTAAGCAAGTATAATTTACTTAACTCCTGCCCAATAAGGATTGCAAGACCATATCTTACATCAATTGAATGCAAATCAAACACTTTAATTAAGCTAAATCCTCACTAGATTGGAGGGATACATCTTCCCACGAACTTTTAGTTAACAGCTAAATACCCTAATCAACTGGCTTCAATCTACTTCTCCCGCCGCGAGGAAAAAAAGGCGGGAGAAGTCCCGGCAGGATTTGAAGCTGCTTCCTTGAATTTGCAATTCAAAATGATCATTCACCACAGGACTTGGCAAAAAGAGGACTCAACCTCTGTCTTTAGATTTACAGTCTAATGCCTACTCGGCCATTTTACCTATGTTCATAAACCGCTGACTATTCTCAACCAACCACAAAGACATTGGCACCCTATATTTATTATTTGGTGCATGAGCAGGAATAGTAGGCACTGGCCTAAGCTTATTAATTCGCGCTGAACTAGGTCAGCCCGGCACACTAATCGGAGATGACCAAGTCTACAACGTGTTGGTAACAGCTCACGCCTTCGTGATAATCTTCTTCATAGTCATACCCATTATAATTGGCGGATTCGGAAACTGACTAGTCCCCCTAATAATTGGAGCACCTGACATAGCTTTCCCTCGTATAAATAATATAAGCTTCTGACTACTCCCCCCTTCTTTCCTACTATTAATAGCATCCTCAATAGTCGAAGCTGGTGCAGGTACAGGCTGAACTGTGTATCCCCCTTTAGCCGGAAATCTAGCACATGCAGGAGCCTCAGTCGACCTTACCATCTTCTCCCTACATCTAGCCGGTGTATCCTCAATCCTTGGAGCCATCAATTTCATTACAACTATTATTAATATAAAACCACCTGCCATGACCCAATATCAAACGCCCCTCTTCGTATGATCCGTCCTAGTTACAGCAGTGCTACTCCTATTATCGTTACCTGTCTTAGCAGCCGGAATCACCATGCTACTTACTGACCGAAACCTAAATACAACCTTCTTCGACCCTGCAGGTGGAGGAGACCCAATTCTGTACCAACACTTATTCTGATTCTTTGGCCACCCCGAAGTATATATTCTAATTCTTCCTGGGTTCGGAATAATTTCACACATCGTGACTTATTACTCAGGAAAAAAAGAACCTTTCGGCTACATGGGAATAGTCTGAGCTATGGTATCTATCGGGTTCTTAGGATTTATCGTATGAGCTCACCATATGTTTACAGTAGGAATAGACGTTGATACGCGAGCATATTTCACATCAGCCACTATAATTATTGCCATTCCCACAGGAGTAAAAGTCTTCAGTTGATTAGCAACACTACACGGAGGTAATATTAAATGATCTCCTGCCCTAATGTGAGCCCTAGGTTTCATCTTCCTTTTCACAGTAGGCGGTCTAACTGGTATCGTTCTAGCCAATTCATCTCTAGATATTGTCCTACACGACACTTATTACGTAGTCGCTCATTTCCACTATGTTTTATCAATAGGAGCAGTCTTCGCCATTATGGGAGGCTTTGTCCACTGATTTCCACTATTCTCAGGGTATACACTTAACACAACATGAACAAAAATTCACTTTATAATTATATTCGTAGGTGTAAATCTAACATTCTTTCCACAACACTTCTTAGGCCTATCCGGTATACCTCGACGATACTCCGACTACCCAGATGCCTATACAACATGAAATACCATCTCATCTATAGGCTCATTTATTTCACTAACAGCAGTCATACTAATAATCTTCATTATCTGAGAAGCATTCGCATCCAAACGAGAAGTACTAGCAGTAGACCTTACCTCTACCAACCTTGAATGACTAAACGGATGTCCTCCACCATATCATACATTCGAAGAACCAGCATTTGTCAACCCAAAATGATCAAGAAAGGAAGGAATCGAACCCTCTCCCATTGGTTTCAAGCCAACATCATAACCACTATGTCTTTCTTTATAAATGAGATATTAGTAAAATCTTACATAACTTTGTCAAAGTTAAGTTACAAGTGAAAATCCTGTATATCTCCATGGCATATCCATTTCAACTAGGTTTCCAAGACGCAACATCACCTATTATAGAAGAACTCCTACACTTTCATGACCATACACTAATAATCGTATTTCTAATTAGCTCTTTAGTCCTCTATATTATTACCCTAATACTTACAACCAAACTAACACATACCAGCACAATAGATGCCCAAGAAGTAGAGACCGTCTGAACCATCCTCCCAGCCATCATCTTAATCTTAATCGCCTTACCCTCCCTACGGATCCTTTACATAATAGACGAGGTCAACAACCCTTCCCTCACTGTAAAAACAATAGGCCACCAATGATATTGAAGCTACGAGTATACTGACTATGAAGACCTAAGTTTTGACTCTTACATAATCCCAACGTCAGATCTAAAACCAGGAGAACTACGACTATTAGAGGTAGACAATCGAGTTGTCTTACCCATAGAAATAACAATTCGAATACTAGTCTCATCAGAAGACGTACTCCACTCATGAGCCGTACCCTCCCTAGGCCTAAAAACGGATGCAATCCCAGGGCGCCTAAATCAAATAACCCTAATATCAATACGACCTGGCCTATTCTATGGACAATGCTCAGAAATCTGTGGCTCAAACCATAGTTTTATACCAATCGTCCTAGAATTAGTACCCCTAGAAACCTTCGAAAAATGATCTGCATCAATACTATAATGTCATTAAGAAGCTAAACTAGCGTTAACCTTTTAAGTTAAAGATTGAGAGCTTATAACTCCCCTTAATGACATGCCACAATTAGATACATCAACATGACTCCTTACTATTCTATCTATATTCTTAGCCCTCTTTATATTATTCCAACTAAAAATCTCAAAGCACTCCTACTCCCCTAGCCCCAAATTAGTATCCACCAAAACACAAAAACAACAAACCCCTTGAAACACCACATGAACGAAAATTTATTTGCCCCTTTTATAATCCCAACAATGCTAGGCATTCCTATCACCACTCTAATCATCATTCTTCCATCTGTCCTATTTCCCACACCAAATCGTCTAATCAATAATCGTACGATCTCCATTCAACAATGATTAACCAAGCTCACATCAAAACAACTAATAAATGTACACAGTCCTAAAGGACAAACTTGATCTTTAATACTCATTTCGCTGTTCCTATTTATTGCCTCCACTAATCTCCTTGGAATATTACCCCACTCATTTACACCCACCACACAACTCTCAATGAACATAGGAATAGCTATCCCCCTATGGGCTGGTACCGTTGCCACAGGTTTTCGCAACAAAACAAAAATATCCTTAGCCCATTTACTACCACAAGGCACACCCACCTTTCTTATTCCTATGCTAGTAATCATTGAAACCATCAGTCTATTTATTCAACCAGTAGCACTAGCCGTACGACTAACTGCCAATATCACAGCAGGTCACTTACTAATGCATCTGATCGGAGAGACAACCCTTGTACTAATAAACACCAGCCTATTTACAGCCCTTATCACTTTCACTATCCTTGCTCTACTAACTATTCTTGAATTTGCTGTCGCCCTTATTCAAGCTTACGTATTTACTCTTTTAGTAAGCCTATACCTTCACGATAATACATAATGACCCACCAAACCCACTCATACCACATAGTAAACCCCAGCCCTTGACCTCTCACTGGAGCTCTATCAGCACTTCTCATAACATCAGGCCTAATTATATGATTCCATTTTAACTCAATAATCCTACTAACTCTAGGCTTATCAACAAACATTCTAACAATGTATCAATGATGACGAGATATCATCCGAGAAAGCACTTTCCAAGGTCACCACACACCAACCGTCCAAAAAGGATTACGATATGGTATAATTCTATTCATTATCTCAGAAGTCCTATTCTTCACAGGCTTCTTCTGAGCCTTTTACCATTCAAGTCTTGCCCCCACTCCAGAACTAGGCGGATGTTGACCACCAACAGGCATCCGCCCTTTAAATCCCTTAGAAGTTCCTCTCCTCAACACCTCCGTACTACTAGCCTCTGGCGTATCTATTACCTGAGCTCACCATAGCCTAATAGAAGGAAACCGCAAACACATACTTCAAGCCCTCTTTATTACAATCGCACTAGGCCTCTACTTCACCCTATTACAAGCATCAGAATACTACGAAGCCCCTTTCACAATCTCAGATGGAATTTACGGCTCTACCTTTTTTGTAGCCACAGGTTTTCACGGATTACATGTAATTATTGGATCTACTTTCCTTATTGTCTGCTTCCTACGTCAAGTAAAATTCCACTTCACATCAAACCACCACTTCGGCTTTGAAGCTGCCGCTTGATACTGACACTTTGTAGACGTCGTATGACTATTTCTCTACGTATCTATCTATTGATGAGGTTCCTAGTTCTTTTAGTATTAACAAGTACAATTGACTTCCAATCAGTTAGTTTCGGTATACCCCGAAAAAGAACAATAAACCTTCTACTAACATTATTAACAAACACGATACTGGCCCTACTACTCGTATTCATCGCCTTCTGACTCCCCCAACTAAATATATATACAGAAAAAACGAGTCCATATGAATGCGGATTTGACCCCATAGGATCAGCCCGCCTACCCTTCTCCATAAAATTCTTTCTAGTAGCCATTACCTTCCTCCTCTTTGACCTAGAGATTGCCCTCCTACTTCCCCTTCCTTGAGCAATCCAATCAAACAACCTAAACACAACACTCACAATAGCCCTATTCTTAATCTCCCTGTTAGCAGCCAGCTTAGCCTATGAATGAACCCAAGAAGGCCTAGAATGAGCCGAATATGGTATTTAGTTTAAGATAAAACAAGTGATTTCGACCCACTAGACTGTGATCAAATTCACAATTACCAAGTGACCCTAATTCATATAAATGTTCTCATAGCCTTTAGTATGTCCCTTGTGGGCCTGTTAATATATCGATCCCACCTAATATCCGCACTACTCTGTCTAGAAGGCATAATATTATCACTTTTCACCCTAGCGGCTCTCACAATCCTAAACTCACACTTCACCTTGGCTAACATGATGCCTATCATCCTCCTAGTCTTCGCAGCTTGTGAAGCAGCTATCGGGCTAGCCTTACTAGTCATAGTCTCCAACACATACGGTACTGACTACGTACAAAGCCTCAACCTCCTCCAATGCTAAAATTTATTATCCCTACAATCATACTAATACCCTTGACCTGACTATCAAAAAATAACCTAATCTGAATTAACTCCACAGCCCACAGTCTCTTAATTAGCTTCTCAAGTCTACTCCTCCTTAATCAACTCAACGAAAACAGCCTCAATTATTCACTAATTTTCTTCTCTGACCCCCTTTCCACCCCACTCCTAATACTAACAATATGACTCCTTCCTCTAATACTAATAGCAAGCCAATCCCATCTCATCAAAGAGCCACCAGTCCGAAAAAAACTCTATATTACAATATTAATTACACTACAAACCCTCCTAATCATAACATTTACTGCCACTGAACTAATCCTATTTTATATCATATTTGAAGCTACACTAATTCCCACTCTTATTATTATTACTCGCTGAGGCAACCAAACAGAACGACTCAACGCAGGACTATATTTCCTGTTCTACACACTAATTGGATCCCTCCCACTATTAGTAGCACTAGTATACCTACAAAACACAACAGGATCCTTAAATTTTCTACTTCTACAACACTGAGCCGAACCACTATCCACTTCCTGATCCAACATCTTCATATGACTAGCCTGTATAATAGCTTTCCTAGTAAAAATACCCCTCTACGGATTACACCTCTGACTACCCAAAGCACATGTAGAAGCCCCCATCGCAGGCTCTATAGTCCTTGCAGCTGTACTACTAAAACTCGGAGGCTACGGCATGCTACGAATCACATCCATGCTTAATCCCCTAACAGAACACATAGCATACCCATTTCTCATGCTTTCCCTCTGAGGAATAATCATAACCAGCTCTATCTGTCTACGCCAAACTGACCTAAAATCGCTCATTGCGTACTCCTCAGTCAGCCACATAGCACTCGTCATTGCAGCCATCCTTATCCAAACCCCCTGAAGCTATATAGGAGCCACCGCTCTAATAATTGCCCATGGCCTCACATCCTCTATATTATTCTGCCTAGCAAACTCAAACTACGAGCGCATCCACAGCCGAACCATAATCCTAGCCCGAGGCCTACAAGTCTTTCTACCACTAATAGCTACCTGATGACTACTAGCAAGCCTAACAAATCTTGCTCTACCTCCAACCATCAACCTAATTGGAGAACTACTCGTAGTCATATCAGTCTTCTCATGATCAAACCCTACCATTCTTCTAATAGGAGCAAATATTGTAATCACCGCTCTCTATACCCTATATATATTAATCATAACACAACGTGGCAAACACACACACCACATCAACAATATTACCCCTTCCTTCACACGAGAACATACCTTAATAGCCCTACACATTATCCCCCTCCTACTCCTATCACTAAACCCCAAGATCATCTTAGGCCCCCTTTACTGTAAGTATAGTTTAAAAAAGATGTTAGTTTGTGACACTAACGATAGAAGACCAAAACTTCTTACTTACCGAAAAAGTACAGCAAGAACTGCTAATTCATGCTTCCACACCTAACAACTGTGGCTCTTTCAAACTTTTATAGGATAGTAGTTATCCATTGGTCTTAGGAACCAAAGAATTGGTGCAACTCCAAATAAAAGTAATAAACCTATTCACCTCTTTTACCCTACTTACACTACTAATCCTATTCACCCCAATCATAACATCCAACACAGATCCCCATAAAAACAACAAATACCAATCCTACGTAAAGAACACTGTCTTCTGCGCCTTCATCACCAGTTTAATCCCCGCAATAATATACCTTCACACAAACCAAGAAGCACTCATCTCAAATTGACACTGAGTCACTATTCAAACCCTCAAACTGACACTTAGCTTTAAAATAGATTACTTTTCACTTATATTTATACCAGTAGCACTATTCATCACATGATCCATTATAGAATTCTCAATATGATATATACACTCCGACCCTTATATCAACCAATTCTTTAAATACTTACTCCTCTTCCTCATTACCATGCTAATCCTTGTTACAGCTAATAACCTCTTCCAACTCTTTATTGGGTGGGAAGGTGTAGGAATTATATCCTTCTTACTCATTGGCTGATGATTCGGACGAACGGACGCAAACACAGCCGCCCTCCAAGCAATCCTATATAATCGTATTGGAGACATCGGACTCCTTGCATCAATAGCATGATTTCTCTCCAACATAAACACATGAGATCTACAACAAATCTTTATACTCAACCAAAACCCCCTGAATTTTCCCCTCATAGGACTCGTACTAGCCGCAGCTGGGAAATCAGCCCAATTCGGACTCCACCCTTGACTCCCATCAGCAATAGAAGGTCCTACCCCAGTCTCAGCCCTACTCCACTCAAGCACAATAGTTGTAGCAGGAATCTTCTTGCTTGTCCGCTTCTACCCCTTAATAGAAAATAATAGTCTAGTCCAAACTGTAACCCTCTGCTTAGGCGCTATCACAACACTATTCACAGCCATCTGTGCCCTCACCCAAAATGACATCAAAAAAATTATTGCTTTCTCCACCTCTAGTCAGCTAGGTCTAATAATAGTAACAATTGGCCTTAACCAACCTTACCTAGCATTTCTACATATTTGCACACACGCCTTCTTTAAAGCCATATTATTCCTATGCTCTGGCTCCATCATCCATAACCTAAACAACGAACAAGACATCCGAAAAATAGGAGGACTATTTAAAGCCCTCCCATTCACCACAACTGCCCTTATTATTGGATGCCTTGCACTAACAGGAATACCATTCCTCACCGGATTTTACTCCAAAGACCCTATTATTGAAGCCGCTACTTCGTCTTATACCAACGCCTGAGCCCTATTATTAACCTTAACTGCCACCTCCCTTACAGCCGTCTATAGCACCCGTATCATTTTCTTCGCACTACTAGGACAACCCCGCTTCCCTCCCTCCATAACCATCAATGAAAATAACCCACTATTAATTAACCCTATCAAACGATTACTCATCGGAAGCATCTTCGCTGGCTTTATCTTATCCAACAGCATCCCCCCAACAACCACACCCCTAATAACCATGCCCTTGCATCTAAAACTAACCGCCCTTGTAATAACAACCCTGGGCTTTATCATCGCATTCGAAATTAACCTCTACACACAAAACCTAAAATATACACACCCATCAAACTCTTCTAAATTCTCCACCCTACTAGGATATTTTCCCACAACCATGCATCGTCTACCCCCTCACCTTGACCTATTAATAAGCCAAAAACTAGCAACTTCCCTACTAGACCTAACCTGACTAGAGACTATTTTACCAAAAACCACAGCCCTTATCCAATTAAAAGCCTCTACACTAACTTCCAACCAACAAGGCCTCATCAAACTCTACTTCTTATCCTTCCTTATTACCATCACTCTTAGTATAATCTTATTTAGTTACCCCGAGTAATTTCCATGATAATTACAACACTAATAAACAAAGACCAACCCGTAACAACCACCAACCAAACACCATAACTATACAATGCTGCAATCCCTGTAGCTTCTTCACTAAAAGCCCCAGAACCCCCAGCATCATAAACAACTCAATCCCCTAATCCATCAAACTCAAACACAACCTTCACCTCCCCACTCTTTAAAGCATATGTCACAATTAAAAACTCTACCACTAACCCCAAAATAAACGCCCCTAGCACAACTTTATTAGAAACCCAAACCTCAGGATACTGTTCAGTAGCTATAGCTGTCGTGTAACCAAATACAACTAATATTCCCCCCAAATAAATCAAAAATACCATCAACCCCAAAAACGAACCACCAAAACTTAAAACAATTCCACATCCAACACCACCACCCACAATCAACCCTAAACCCCCATAAATAGGCGAAGGCTTTGAAGAAACCCCTACAAAACTAACTACAAAAATAATACTTAAAACAAAAACAATATACGTTATCATTATTCTCACATGGACTTCAACCATGACCAATGACATGAAAAATCATCGTTGTCATTCAACTACAAGAACACCAATGACCAACATCCGAAAAACACACCCACTAATAAAGATTGTCAACGATGTATTCGTTGATCTCCCCACCCCATCAAATATCTCCTCATGATGAAATTTCGGCTCCCTACTCGGCCTCTGCTTAATTACACAAATCCTAACAGGCCTATTCCTAGCAATACACTACACACCAGACACAACAACCGCCTTCTCATCAGTTGCACACATTTGCCGAGACGTAAACTACGGCTGAGTTATCCGATACCTACACGCAAACGGAGCCTCCATATTCTTCATCTGTCTCTACGCTCACATAGGACGAGGCCTATACTACGGCTCCTATGCCTTTCGAGAAACATGAAACATCGGAGTTATCCTACTATTCACAGTTATAGCCACCGCATTCATAGGCTACGTCCTACCCTGAGGACAAATGTCATTTTGAGGCGCAACCGTCATCACCAACCTCTTATCAGCAATCCCATACATTGGTACTACCCTAGTCGAATGAATCTGGGGCGGTTTCTCTGTAGATAAAGCAACACTAACACGCTTTTTTGCCTTCCACTTTATCCTCCCCTTCATTATTCTAGCACTAGCAATGGTCCACCTCATTTTCCTCCACGAAACAGGATCCAATAACCCCACAGGTATTCCATCCGACATAGACAAAATCCCATTCCACCCCTACTACACAACCAAAGACATTCTAGGCGCCCTACTACTAATCCTAACCCTACTAATGCTAACCCTATTCGTACCCGACCTACTTGGAGACCCAGACAACTACACTCCAGCAAATCCACTCAGTACCCCAACACACATTAAACCAGAATGATATTTCCTATTTGCATACGCAATCCTACGATCAATTCCCAACAAATTAGGCGGAGTCTTAGCCCTACTACTCTCAATCCTAATCCTAGCCTTAATCCCAATACTCCACACATCTAAACAACGAAGCATAATGTTCCGACCCTTTAGCCAATTCCTATTTTGAGTCCTAATTGCAGACTTACTAACCCTGACATGAATCGGCGGCCAACCCGTAGAACACCCCTACGTAATCGTAGGCCAATTCGCATCCATCCTCTATTTCCTCCTAATTCTAGTACTAATACCAGTAACTAGTCTTATCGAGAATAAACTTATAAAATGAAGAGTCTTTGTAGTATAACTAAATATCCCGGTTTTGTAAACCGGAGAAGGAGACAAACCACACCTCCCTAAGACTCAAGGAAGAAGTATTACACTCCACCATCAGCACCCAAAGCTGAAATTCTACATAAACTATTCCCTGAAAAGTATATTGTATAATAACCACAAGGCTACAGTGTTATGTCCGTATCGAAAAAAAAACTTGTCTTGTCACATATTACTATGTGATTTGTACATGTATATACCTTCCCATAACTTAATTAATAGTCTTCTCTTATGGGGATGTATATATACATGCTATGTATAACTGTGCATTCAATTATTTTCACTACGAGCAGTTAAAGCTCGTATTAAATTTCATTAATTTTACATATTACATAATATTTATTAATAGTACAATAGCGCATGTCATTATGCATCCCCTGGTTAGTTACACTCAAATGATTCTTATGGCCGCTCCATTAGATCACGAGCTTAATCACCATGCCGCGTGAAACCAGCAACCCGCTCGGCAGGGATCCCTCTTCTCGCACCGGGCCCATCAATCGTGGGGGTAGCTATTTAATGATCTTTATAAGACATCTGGTTCTTACTTCAGGGCCATATTAACTTAAAATCGCCCACTCGTTCCCCTTAAATAAGACATCTCGATGGGTTAATTACTAATCAGCCCATGATCATAACATAACTGAGGTTTCATACATTTGGTATTTTTTTATTTTTTTTGGGGGGCTTGCACGGACTCAGCTATGACCCTAAAGGGTCTCGTCGCAGTCAGATAAATTGTAGCTGGGCCTGGATGTATTTGTTATTTGACTAGCACAACCAACATGTGCAATTAAATTAATGGTTACAGGACATAGTACTCCACTATTCCCCCCGGGCTCAAAAAACTGTATCTCTTAGAGGATCAAACCCCCCTCCTTCCATACAATACTAACCGTCTGCTTAGATATTCACCATCCCCCTTGACATCTTGCCCCCTAGATTTAAAAATCATTTTATTCATAAATCAATACTAAATCTGACACAAGCCCAATAATGAAAATACATGAACGCCATCCCTATCCAATAC